GAGTTCCTTCATTACCCCAAACATAGCAATATTAGCACTAATTGTACGTAAATGTAATTCATTGTTCAAACAATTTTTTAGAGTTCCTAGAGCTCCTTGTAAAGCTTGTTGGAAAACCCGTTGCCGGACTTGATTAATCGCTCTTTCTTGTTCAAAAAGAATGGTTTCGTTTTTATAATTTTCTAATTGTTCCAAAATTTTATAAGTTGAATTAATCAAATTCAATTTTTCTCGTTCTATCTCAGAGTATCCATTTACTCGAAACTGATCTGCCTCCATTTCCACTTTCCGTAAGCGGGCCTGGGCTTTTTCCAGCTGTTGAACAGCTCCCCTTCGCAATTCTTCTGAATTTCGAATAGTATTCAAGATCTTCTGTTTTCGATTATCTAATAAATCACTTAATGAAAGTAGATTATCTTTCCATTCATTTTCATTTCAAAAATTCCATGATCCCTTCCCGAACCAAACATGAATCTTTCAATTCATTTGGCTCTCACGCTCAATTACTTATCAATTACTTAATTGAGAGAGAATTCATTCCCATACATATAGATACACATAGACTATAGATCTATATATATTTTGCGTAATGAGCCTATCCTCTCCCTCTTTTATCTATTCCTATTTCAAAATATTGATCTCTACCCATATTTCACAATATTGAAACTGATCAATAATGATAATCCAAGACTAAAATATTCGGAGGATTCTTCTGACAAAAATATATCAAATATAGAAATATATCAAATCAAATATATATATTTGTTTGTATAATATAGAATTTAGAATTAATAGAAAATTTATAATGTTTAATTGTGTAATTGTCAGCAAAGTTGTTTCTTTTTTTTTCTTTCAAATCCAAAGAATTCTTCTAACTTTATACATAGGTCATCAACTCAGCATTGTAAAAAAGGCTCAAATCATTTTATCGATATGAGTGTTTTATATCGAAAAAGATTCGAACCATTCGTTTTGATTTCTGTATTGTCTAAAAAAAATTCTTTATTTTATAAACTGTGTATTTATAAACTAAACTATAGTAGTAGAAAGAGTACCACGCCGCATCTGAACTTCAAACAGTTTGGCTTTAACCATATTAACGGTCCCAGATTATTGGTTAATAGAGAATCAGAGTCGATATACCAATGAATGAATCACGAAATGCTATGGTTCTAAAATATGATTTTTGAATTGATTCAGAAGTAATTCGTGGGATGATGCACTCTTTTTCTTCCTAGTTCGAACAAAAAAAGTGCAGCTGGGTGGATCCAGCCTATTCTTGAAATAAACAACTCGCACACACTCCCTTTCCAAAAAAGATCAATACACCGAGCACTACGCTTAGATTTATTGGATTTGTTGCAAAAATATCGGTATTAAACCCGAAACTCCCGGCAGATGGCCAGTGACCCAAGGAAACGAAAGAATCGGTTACATTTTTCATATGATCTCCTATTTTGTTTTATATGTATGGACTAAAAAAAAAAAGGCTTTACTTTGAACTAAGAAAAGGGGGAAGGAAGAAGGGGAGTCGGTGCGGTAATTCCTCATCCTCAAAAAAAATCCTTCCCATAGATTATTGTCCAACGAAAAAGTAATTGTAGGAGTGAAATCTTGATATACTTTGAAAAAGCAAGGGGTAAGTCTTAATCCATAAAAAAAATACAGAATTCTCGTATTTATAGGACTAAACAAAGGGATTGGCAAATAAAAGGGCCAATGCTACAACCAAACCATAAATAGTTAAGGCTTCCATAAAAGCCAAACTAAGCAATAAAGTACCTCGTATTTTTCCTTCCGCCTCGGGCTGTCTTGCAATACCTTCTACAGCTTGTCCCGCAGCAGTGCCTTGACCAACCCCAGGCCCAATAGAAGCAAGTCCTACAGCTAACCCAGCAGCAATAACGGAAGCGGCAGAAATCAATGGATTCATGATAAATTCCTCGCACCAAAATAAAGAAAAAGAAAGAAATAGTTAATGATACAATCATTCAATGAGTTTTGGCTTAATTATTCCGTCGCTCAAATTCAACCAGTTGAAGTAACTAAAAACTTCGAATTGAGAATTGAAGTAATAATATTCATTATTGAACTCTCAGAAAGAACTATTTCCATATCCCTTTTTTAGTTCCTATCCAAAGGATTTTTGTGAATGCATACATACACCCTTTATCCGTCCACTTCTGTTTTCCAAACCTTTTTTTTAATTTTCCATTATTTGTCTTTATTTTATTTCATCTATTTGTTGATTCAATTGCGATAGATTAGATATATCTTGAGTTCATATATAACTAGTTAATATCTAATATCATATATACGCGTCTTTCTTTCATAATGGAAACCAACTACTCTACTTTTATCTTAGCTTCAATCAGATTCTTAAATCTTAAAGGATGCGCAAGAGTTAGTGTATAGCCATTAACTTACATATACCTAATTCTAACCCCTTTCCTAAAAAAGGACATTTTTTTGAATCTCGTTTGTTGTAAATTCGTCTCTTCATTTATTATCATTATCTCACATGGATCTAATTATAATAAATGAATTCATTAGACCGACTCGTTGCATAGAAATAAAAAATAACAAAGAGTATTTAATTGAGCTAAATTCATGATCCGGATTTTAGGAAAAAGATCTTTTCGATCTCTTTCCTTTTTTTTTATTAGACTTTAAAATACATTTACTAATAGTAATAGCTGAATCTTTTTTGCTATTACTCTAGATCCTTTATTTTTTTATTTATGTTGCCTAAGCAAAAAAAGACTAGACTATTTCAAAAACTCGTCAATGATGACCCTCCATGGATTCGCCTATATAAGCCGCAGCTAAAGTTGCAAAAATAAGAGCTTGAATCCCACTTGTAAATAATCCAAGGAACATCACAGGTATAGGAACTACTAAAGGTACTAAAGAAACAAGAACAAGAACTACTAATTCATCGGCTAATATATTCCCGAAAAGTCGAAAACTAAGTGATAAGGGTTTTGTGAAATCTTCTAAAATGTTAATGGGTAAAAGAATTGGAGTTGGTTGAATGTATTTACTAAAATACCTTAATCCTTTTTTTGAAATACCCGCATAGAAATATGCTACTGACGTGAGTAAAGCTAAAGCAACAGTAGTATTTATATCATTCGTGGGTGCGGCTAACTCTCCATGAGGTAATTCTATTATTTTCCAAGGTAAAAGGGCACCCGACCAATTAGAAACAAAAATAAATAGAAACATAGTTCCAATAAAAGGAACCCATGGACCATACTCTTCCCCAATCTGAGTTTTGGTCACGTCTCGAATGAATTCAAGAACATATTCGAAGAAATTTTGACCGTCAGTTGGAATAGTTTGTGGATTTCGAACAGCGAGAACGGCGGAACCTAATAAGATAGCAATTACAACCCAAGAAGTCATAAGTACTTGGGCATGGACTTGGAAACCCCCTATTTGCCAATAGAAATGCTGGCCGACTTCCACACTAGAGATATCATATAACCCCATTGGTGTGTTGATGGAACATGATATAACATTCATATTGTCCTCTGACATAAATATAACTTTACTTAAAATAATAAAGAATTATTTTGATTCAACCCTTTCCTTTTAAACTTGACCACTCGAATTGTATATCTTGTATACCAACTAAACTAATCACACAATATTGACACAGTCCATTTTTTATCTCTTTTGTACGATTCGGGAATAATATCCGACTCCATAAATCTATATCTATGGAGTTCAAAAATAGAATAATTTATTGATCTTATTATTAATCACGGATTTCGTATATAGCTAGAATGGCCCTCGCAAATTGCGAATACTAATTTGTTAAGAATTAATCGAATTGAAGCTAGAGCGTCATCATTTGCTGGAATCGAAATATCTGCAAGATCGGGATCACAATTTGTATCAATTAAACAAACTGTTGGAATTCCCAAAGTGATACACTCCCGAAGAGCCGTATATTCTTCTTGCTGCTCAACTATAATTACAATATCAGGCAATTCTGTCATATATTGAATCCCGCCCAGATATGTTTGCAAACGAGATAATTGTCTCTTCAACATAGCTGCATCTCTTTTCGGAAGACGGTTTAGTCTCCCCGTCTTTTGTTCCATTCTCAAGTCCCTGAGCTTATGAAGCCGCGTTTCTGTAGTGGACCAATTTGTTAACATACCACCAAGCCACTTTTTATTAACATAATGACACCGAGCCTTTATTGCAGCCCGCGCTACGGAATCAGCTGCTTTATTTTTGGTACCAACAATTAAAAATTGTTTTCCCTTACTTGCTGCATCAAAAACTAAATCACAAGCTTCTGATAAAAAACGAGCAGTTCTAGTGAGATTTGTAATATGAATACCTTTATGCTTTGCATAGATATAGGGCGCCATTCGCGGATTCCATTTCCTAGTACCATGACCAAAATGAACTCCTGCTTCCAGCATCTCTTCCAAATTTATGTTCCAATATCTTCTTAACATTTCTCCTCACACTTCCTCTCTCTCTTTTTTTTTTATGAATAATAAAAGAGAGACGAGGCACCTTGAAATAAATAATTGTTCCGATGGAACCTTCTCTTCTACCGGAGATTGGTCGTTTATAAACGAGCCAAGTCATTAGTCATTACTTTACTATTCATAAATTTCTTTATTACATTAATTTATGAATTATTTGATTTATTAAATTTATGAAGTAGTTAACAAATCAAATGACCAAAACAAATCAAACATCAAACAACATAGTTAAAAGGACGAATCCGCTTTCTCTTTCTTATGCTAAGTAAGTTAAAAATAATTAAATCCTATAAAAGATCGATCTGATGTACTATATAAATTCTTTGAAATGCAAGAATCAAAAAATTTTCCGTGGTGGAAGAAAATATCTCTCATTTCCATTTCCCCACGAAGAAATTCTTTTTTTTTTTTCGAAAAGAATGTTGTTATGCTGCCTTGAAGAGGGTACTAATCCTTTGAATCCGGTTCCGGCGGGTATCATATTCCCTAGAACAACGTTCTCTTTCAGTCCTTTCATCCAATCAATACGGCCCCGAAGAGCGGCTTTTGCTAAAACTCGAGCAGTTTCTTGGAAACTTGCTTCGGATATAAAACTTTGAGTATTCAGGGATGCTCTTGTTATTCCCAATAAGATGGCTCGATAGTAGATCGCTTCTTCTAAAGCGCGTCCCGTTCGTTCCGCGCGTACTAATCCAATGAGTTCCCCTGGTAAAAAAATATTAGACATTCCATCTTCTGAAACCAAGACTTTTGATGTTATTTGACGCACAATAATTTCTATATGCCTATTATGGATCTGCACCCCCTGGGATCGATAAACCTTTTGTATTTTATTAACCAAAGAGATACGACTTTGCACTATAGTTAGTTCAGCACCAATCAAGAATCCCCAAGGAATTCCAATAATTTTTGTTATACGTTCGTTCCAACCCTCAACTCTCTTTTCTAGGTTCATCGATATTGAATCAATCGAACGCACTTCTAACACTTGTTCTACTTTTGGAAGACCCTGCGTTATATCACCAGATCTCGATTTTTCATATATAAATGTAACTAAGGTATCTCCTTCGTAAAGGATTTCGCCATAATCCCCATGAACAGTTGCTCCTGGAGTAGCCAAATAAGGCTTGGCCGTTCTTATTACTATAGAATCAACACGAACAATTAAAACTTGACCCGATTTTAGGGGTGGTCCCTTTTTGGATATACATACATTTTCACAAATAAACTGCCCAAGACTCACTATTGTGGACATTTCCTCACAATTATTATTATGATAAAAATGATGGAGAAAATACCAACTCAAATTGAATGGATTCAAAAAACTATTACTACATGGGCTGATATTAGAAATTCTCCTATTTTCATCCATTAAATAATATTTTTGAAGTACTTGAAAAGTTTGTTTTAAATTGCTAAGCTGCAAATATTTCACTAGCGAGGTCTGATTATAAGTTATTAAAGGGTAAAATGATGAATCAAAATCCGAAATTTGAGGGACTGTTCCTAAAGGGCCCAACAAATTCTTAATTGGAATTAGAGGATCTTTTTTAATGGATTCTTTTATCCCATTGTAATATTTTACATCGTTGAATAGACCCATGCAAAAATAATTAGATGATGACAAAATTATAAAAGATTGGGATTCCTTATTTCTATTCAACAGCATACGAATAGTTCCGTGGTTTTGGATAAAAAATTGCCGAATCCTTGCTTTGGAATAAGTGGAATAAAATGGATTTTTATTGATACGATCTGAGCCATTATCATAGATCAATCCAGAACCCGACGGATCATTCCTTTTTCTGATATACAAAATATGTGATTTCACTAAGTCGATTCTTAAGAAATATCGAAGCAGCCCTTTTGTACTTACTTCAACAAAGGAAGCGTGGGCCTCTTCGACGGAAGAACTTTTGTTGTCTTGGTCCCAATTCAAGACTAAACAAGTCCGAACTAGTTGAATACTTGTGTCATAGATTCTCCAAGTTGCTTTGCCATTTCCATAAAGGATATAGTTGACAACTCCAAGTTGCATATTATCCTTTTCTCGAAAGAGATCCTGGGGGAAGAGTGTTACTAAATTTATACCGTCCGCTATTTCATATGTGCTTACAGGTCGAACCAAAACAAAAAACTTTTTTTTGCTAGGTGTGATCCGTTGGACATAGATCCAATTTTTCAATTGTTTTGATTTCTTATAATTTGTTTTTCCCGCTCCTGGTGGTATCAAGATACCACTGTGTCGAGATATTTTATCTTTTTCTCCAGGAAAATGGATACCTCCGGAAAATATTTTAAGTTCAATCTTTTTTTTTTTTTTCTCCACTCGGACCAATCCGGCCATTTGACTTCTTGTATTTAACGTGATTTGTGTATTTACTCCAATGAGACTATTGTTCCGTACCATTATAGAAGAGGATTCGGATAAAATATGTACTTCCTCGGGAATGAAAAAAAATAGATCTACTTTCATTTGGTATTTTTGCTTAAACTTTTTGACCCCGCCATATTCAATTACATTATCTTTTTTGATGATTGAATGCGCCCCTACCGTCCCATATTTTATAATTCCTGAATTGTTTCTTCTGTATTGAGAATCGTCGAAAAAACCAAGAATACTCTTTCTACGGAAAATACCATTTATGGGTATTTCAATCGAGATACCTGAACCGGGATATGGGATGAATTCTTTCTCTTGTTCTTGAATTGATTGGACTGGAATAAGAAATCTATTTCTTCGCCTCTTTGCCAATAAATACGAATTCTCTCGGAGAATAGTGGAATATAGGAAATGATAATGCCCAGTCCCTACGATTCGATTTAATTTTGAATAATCAAAAAGAATATCTTCTTTTTTATCAAATTTTTTATCAAAAAAATCCGAACTCAAAAATTTGTATCTTTCTTGATCATCATTTACTGAGAAGCTAGAAATATATCTTCTTTCGGTAGAAGTAGAAATAGAATGAATGTTTATTTGATCTTGATCCTTGTGGAGCGAAAAAGGAACTACATTAAATTTGCATGAACCCCCCGATAATATCCACAAGTGGCTTGTTTTGGGTAAAATATGTACATTACTATACTTAAATTCGGGCAAATGGTACACATCGGTACTCCAGTGCATTTCCCCCTGTAAGTCAGAATAAATATGTTTTCGAACCCTCTCTTTAAAATTGAAAGTGTATGTTCCCGCGCGAATCTCAGCAATCACTTGTTCTGATTTTACATATTGGCCATTTTGAACTAAAAGAAAACTTTTTGGTGGAATAGTTACCTTATGTAGAATACCCTCACTCTTAATAATTACATATAAGTCCATAGAACATAAAAAGGCAGGATGCCCATGACGCGTACGTGTAGGCTCAAGCAAATCCTCATTGAATTGGATTTTTCCATTAGAAGGGGCCCGTACATGTTCTGCAGTACCCCCCGTAAATACTCCACCGGTATGAAAAGTTCTTAATGTTAATTGAGTTCCAGGTTCTCCAATGGATTGCCCCGCAATAATACCTACAGCTTCTCCCAACTCGACCAGGTCGCCATGAGTGGGACTCCGACCATAACATAATCGACAGATCCAAGATGTACTCCTACAAGTAAAGGGAGTTCTAATATATATTGGTTGTGTTCGAAAAGTTATGAATTGGGTGACAAGCCCAATCCCAATATCTTGATTTCGAATGGCAATGCATCGCGGACCCATATATATATTGTCTGATAATACACGACCAATTAATGTTTGGATAAAAATTCTTTCTGGCAGTGTCCTATTTCGAGGACTTGCAGAAATGCCTCGAGTAGTGCCACAATCTGTTCTACGTACAACAATGTGTTGAACTACTTCAACAAGTCTGCGCGTAAGATATCCAGCATCTGATGTTCGTACAGCAGTATCTACAACTCCTTTTCGGGCTCCGTAGCAAGAAATTATATATTCTGTTAAAGAAAGTCCTTCGCGTAAATTGCTTTGAATGGGTAAATCAATCATTTGCCCCTGGGGATCCGACATTAATCCTCTCATACCTACTAATTGATGTACTTGAGATGCATTTCCTCTAGCTCCTGAAAAAGACATTATATGGACTGGATTAAACGGGTCAGTCATCCTAAAATTAAGATTCATTTCTTGTCGCAAATATTCACTTGTAGCATACCATATCTCGATAGATTGGCGTAATTTTTCTACTGCGTGTACATTCCCAAAATGATGGTGTTTTTCCAAAATCAAACTTTGTTCTTCAGCATCTTGTACTAGCCATTCCTTAGAAGGTATTGTTAAAAGATCATCAATTCCTAATGAAATGGATATAGCAGTTGCTTGCTGAAAACCTAGAGTTTTTACTTGATCTAAGATATGCGATGTATATGCCATTCCAAAATGATCTATGAATCTGCTAATAAGTCGTTTAATGGCAGTTCCGTCTATCACTTTATTGTGAAATACCAGATTGGCCCGTTCTGCCATACGTACCTCCCTATTCCAATGAGTTGGATTCGACAATGGGTTTGAGTCAATGATTGGAAAACTTCCTTTTCTCGATCTTAAATTGCACAGAAAGTCAGGTCAGGGAAGGGACTCGAGTCCTAGTTGAACCGGAGAAACCCAAATTCACCCCGCCCCGGTGTCTGTCATAGAATTTTTGAATTTAGCGACCCTATAATTAAGTATAGGTATCATATAAGCAGGCCCGACAAAAACCTTGTACAGCTTCTTCCATTTCTCGATAAAGAGAAATATGACCAATAGTGGTTCGGAGGTATATCCAAAGAATTTCTTTTTTTACACTTCTTATTATCAGATAGTGTCCATAAATCTCATGATAAGTACCCAAAGATTCATAGTGAACTTCGATGGGAGTTTCTCTTGAAGCAATAACGCGTTGATCTAGTCGCCACCGAAGCCACAAAGGACTATCTAAATGGATTCTTTTCTGTCGATAAGCCCCAATTGCATCATGGGAATTACAAAAAAAGAGTTCTTTTGTATACCTATAGTTATTATTGTCAATTCTTTCATTTTGATAGTTTCTTCGATTACATGGATTATATCTATTTGCACAAATACCTCGACGATTCCTACTTGTTAATATATAGAGACCAATAAGCATATCTTGGGTCGGTACAGAAATAGGATCCCCAATAGCTGGAGACAAGAGATTCATATGAGAAAACATAAGTAAACGAGCCTCCGCTTGAGCCTCTAAAGACAAAGGTACATGAACAGCCATTTGATCCCCATCAAAGTCTGCATTAAATCCCTTACAAACCAATGGATGTAAACAAATAGCACGCCCTTCCACTAAAATGGGCTCGAATGCCTGTATCCCTAATCTATGCAGAGTAGGCGCTCTATTCAGCAATACAGGATGCCCCTGCATAACTTCTTGAAGTATTTGCCATATAATCGGCCCCTTTTCGCGAATTTTACTCTTAGCAACTCCTATGTTCGAAGCAAGATGTTGTCTAATTAGACCGCGAATTAC